TTTCTTACTTATGTTACTCTATTTTTGTTAGTATCGTCTATAATAATAGATGAATCAAACATTTTCAATTGAATTTATCCTTTCAATTGGTTGGTATTTTTGCTTATCCTCGTATCTTTCAAAAATTGAAACTTAGGGAAGTGCTTTATAAACATATGTCTAAAAAGAACATATTTCATTTAGCCTTTTCATGCCTACTATAACTAGTTATTTTGGTTTTCTACTAGCAGCTTTGACTATCACCTCAGCTCTATTTATCGGTCTGAGCAAGATACGACTTATTTGAAATTAATTAAATGAACAATTCATAAAAAAAATCTTTCTATGGCAGTTCATATCTTCTACAGTTACTTAACGTATCAATTTCCAATTCTTGGTCATTGAGATTTATAGTCAATACAGATTAATATTTAAGGATAAATATTACCTCCCCTTTCCCCTTTCAAACAAATTGAAATGATTGAAGTTTTTCTATTTGGAATCGTCTTAGGTCTAATTCCTATTACTTTGGCCGGATTATTCGTAACTGCATATTTACAATACAGACGTGGTGATCAGTTGGACCTTTGATTAATTAACATCTCTTTTTTGATTGACCTCCTACTTCCTTTAATCCGCGGGAGGTCAAATTTAGATTGCTGTTCAATTATTTAAGTGTAATTTTCGACCTAACGCGATTAACAAGAACACAGAATCACGCTCTGTAGGATTTGAACCTACGACATCGGGTTTTGGAGACCCACGTTCTACCGAACTGAACTAAGAGCGCCTTATTATCATTATCACAATAAAGATTTTGTGACCCCAATTCATCTTGCATATATATCATAAAATTAAAGATTTATTATGTATGTCCAATTTATCTCAATTGATCCCTCGTTACTGCTCATAAGATAAGTAATAGGTAGGGATGACAGGATTTGAACCCGTGACATTTTGTACCCAAAACAAACGCGCTACCAAGCTGCGCTACATCCCTTTCAATTGGTCTACAGTGTCATTGTAGAGAATCCCTGTCTTGTTTTCCACATCTTTACTTCCTCCATTGATATACAAAAATTCTCTTTTCATTTCTTCTTTTTGGTCTCATATATCATATAACAAACATATAATATATTAAAAGACTTATATTATATAAAGTATGAAATAAATATTAAACCTACCATAAAAAATTAATATTTTTTAGTAATTTCAGGTAGAAATATCTTTTTTGTACATTTTAATTTTAATTAGGGACTCCGCGTACAAATACAGGCGGTCAGTCATTAACTACATATACACATCTGGTCATATATGTATTACCATTATGTATTACAAATTACAATAAAATTACAATAACGAATAAAGAAAGAGGAGTTTTTCAAATGCGAGATCTAAAAACATATCTCTCCGTGGCACCGGTAGTAAGTGCTTTATGGTTCGGGTCTTTGGCAGGTTTATTGATAGAGATCAATCGTTTTTTTCCGGATGCGTTGATATTCCCCTTTTTTTCATTTTAGTTATTGATATGAGAAGGGGGAAGAAGATTAGAGATACAATCAAATCTCTGTAACTAATCCCTACCCTTGCCTTCTTTTTTTCTTTGTTTTTTTTTTTTTAGAATAACTTATTCTAAAAAAAAAAAAACAAAGAAAAAGCGGTTTCGCCCTCAGTGAAACTATGAACCCGGGCCCAGGCTCAAATTAATATTAATATAATAATAGAGTGGAAATGAAAATGTGATGGTTGGGGCAACTATATCATACAAGATACTTAACTGAAAATACTGTACGGCAATTCTTAATTATAAATATAGTTAGAAATCATTATATTACTTATTATTACTATATTGATTGCAACGAAATCTTTCTTTTATAATTTGATTTCGAGTTACCTGCTTCTATTTTTTTTTTGTCCTTTATTCTTCCTTGCTTCGGATCGGAAAATTAAAGAATTGAGTGAATCATAAACCAAAGGAGGTTCATGGCCAAGGGTAAAGATGTCCGAGTAACAGTTATTTTGGAATGTACCAGTTGTCTTCGAAATCGTGTTAATAAGGAATCAACGGGCATTTCCAGATATATTACTCAAAAGAATCGACACAATACGCCTGGTCGATTGGAATTGAGAAAATTCTGTCCCTGTTGTTACAAACATACGATTCATGGGGAGATAAAGAAATAGATCGAACCGACCGCTCGTGTGTCAGTCTTCCAAGGAAGGTGAAAAATTACATATTATATATAACATATATTTATTTAAATATAAACAAACCCAATCCTATTTCTTAATTCTACATCATGTTTGATCCGATCGAAATAGGATTGGGATTTTCAGGATAAGGAATAAACAAACCATGGATAAATCCAAGCGAATCCTTCTTAAATCCAAGCGATCTTTTCGTAGGCGTTTGCCTCCGATCCAATCGGGGGATCGAATTGATTATAGAAACATGAGTTTAATTAGTCGATTTATTAGCGAACAAGGAAAAATATTATCTAGACGGGTAAATAGGTTGACCTTAAAACAACAACGATTAATTACTATTGCTATAAAACAAGCTCGTATTTTATCTCCGTTACCTTTTCTTAATAATGAGAAACAATTTGAAAGAAGCGAGTCAACTCGTAAGAAAAAAAAAAAAATTGGAGAAGAATAAATATTTTTTATTGAACGTGTTTCTTCATTTTGATGACTTTATCATATTTTATCATACTAATTTCTACTCTACCTTCCCAGAGTTCATTCTCCAGGGAACTCCATTTAAACTATTCCAACGGATTCCTTCCAATCTCTTTATTTTATGATCTCATTGGAAATCATATAAAGACAACTCTTATTTAATATAGCTATTTGTGCAAGTATTTTACGATTAAGAAGCAACTGTCTCTTGTACAGATTGTGTATTAATTTGCTATAACTAAAGTATACTTTATTCTCGCGAATTACTGCATTTATCCGAGTGATCCACAAACGACGAAAATCTCTCTTTTGTCTACCTCTATCCCGATGAGCCGAAACCAAGGCTCTTATTTTCTGTTGAGTAATAGTACGAGTAAGTCTTGAATGAGCCCCTCGAAAGGTTGATGCAAATAAACGGATTTTTGTTCTACGTCTTCGAGCTATATACCCTCGTTTAATTCTGGTCATTGAATAAATGAAACTTTGATGAATAACTAATCGATTTCCTTTCTTTCAGTTATTCTCTTCCCGTGTCCTAGTCTATTAATAACAAAACGAATTCTTCCAATGTATAAAATAAAAATTCCAATGGCTTTTGCTATTATAACCTTCCCGACCACGATTTTTTTCTTTTTTTCTAGGCATTTCACCTATAAAAAAAAAAATTGTATTGATACTAGGTATTAAAAACACATAGTAAATAAAAAAGTAATAAATATAAATGGATATAGTGGGTTCCATCGTTTCTATGGTTACTTCTTAAACGGTGAGGTCTTCTCTATACACCGGAGCCCTTCTTTCTTTCATTTAATCAATGTTATTGTTAACTTGTACAGTTCAAACTCTTTGGCTCTACCCATAATTATCCAGTACTAGGTCTTTCACAACGAGATCCACTTATACAGTAACGGTATTTAATTATGAAGATTAGCTGGGTAGCTGACCCTGTTAGTCCGTTCTTGCAAGAGTAAGGCAGAATTTTTCTGCTTTTTAAAATAGGATTTCCCCTGCTTAATGGATACCATTTGCTATCAATGGAGAATTCTTTCTCATCTTAAATTTTTAAATTGAGGTGATTGGATTTGCACCAACGGAAACCATACATTTGATACCATAATAGAAGGATAGATCTTTTTTATTTTTAGATATTGACTGGAGTTCTTCCATTCTATACTATTCACTGGTATTGATCGTTGATACTGGATCAATTGTTTTCTTTCTTTTGTCCTAGCCCATGATCTGAACGAGTCGCACATACACCCTAGTACATGTTCCTCGTCGTTGAGGACATCCCCCAAGAGCGGGGGATTTCGTGACATTTCTGATTGGCTGTCTTGTGTTTCTAATAAGTTGTTTAATAGTTGGCATGTTGAATCATATACATAATGGGCTGGTTTAGATCGATCTTAACCGGATGCTTATGAATTATTTTATTTCTATATTAATAGATTAATGAGATTAATTAATAGAATATTAAATAATAGAATATTAAATCCGGTAAGAAGATAAAATCTCAAATAACGAATTCGTGTGAAATCCTTGTTATTTTTTCTTTTTTATTCAGTCGCTACAAGATCAACAATTCCATGAGCTTGGGCTTCTATTGCTGACATAAAAACATCTCTTTCCATGTCTTCGGATACAACCCATAAGGGTTTGCCTGTCCTTTGTGCATAAACCCTTGTGAGGGTTTCGCGCAGCTTCAGTAGTTCTTCCGCTTCCAAGATAAATTCTCCCGTCTGTGCCTCATAAAAAGAGGCAGCAGGTTGGTGTATCATTACCCTGATGATATAACATAATAAATGTTTATTCTATCTCGCATAATGAAAGGTGAAGAGATAAAGAATAATAATAAAAAAAGATATAATTGAACAACCGTACAGGCATCTTCTTTTGCGCATTGCATACGGCTCTATAATGGAATTCACTTTTTTTTTACCTTACTTACACTTACATAGAAAAATTTTTAAATAAATAAATATAAATTAAATATAGGGTCTATCAGACTCAGGTTGGTAAATGATCCAATAACCACCCTTCTTTTTGGAGTAGTTCAAAAATACTATGATGGCTCCGTTGCTTTATATATTTATTTCGTTTGTTATTTAGCAATCCCAAAGTTTCTTTTTTTTTTTTCAAATAAAAAAAACAAGATTTTTTTATTTTCATATTCTTTCATAACATAAATATTGTTAAGATTAAGAGCTCCCGGTGTGAAAACAAAAAAGTTTGTGACGCTGAAATAGGACTCCCGATAGATCGTATAAAATCGGAAATGCCTTTTATCTCATACTACTCTTTCGATACATAATTTAAGGGTAAAAAAAATTCTTATATCG